GTCCCTGTAGCTTATAAAAAGCATGGCACTGAAGATGCCAAGATGGCTGCTACACATGCACCCAAGGACAAAAGACTTAGTCCTAACCTTACTGTTGGTTGTTGCTAGAGATATACATGCAAGTATCCGCACGCCAGTGTAGATGCCCTAGGCACTCTAATCTTAGGTCAATAGGAGCGGGTATAAGGCACACCCCTTAACTGTAGCCCAAAATGCCTAGCAATTGCCACACCCCCACGGGTATTCAGCAGTAGTTAACATTAAGCAATGAGTGTAAACTTGACTTAGTCATAGCAACTTTAGGGTCGGTAAATCCTGTGCCAGCCACCGCGGTCAGACAGGAGACCCAAACTAACATTATAATAGCGTAAAGAGTGGTAACATGCTATCCAAGTAACTAAGATTAAAAAGCGTCTATGTTGTCACAGGCCCAAGGCGCCCATAAGGCCTCTATTCAAAGAAAATCTTAGACTAACGATCAATTGAAGTCCACGAAAGCCAGGGCCCAAACTGGGATTAGATACCCCACTATGCCTGGCCCTAAATCTTGGTGCTTGATCTTACTGGAGCATCTGCCCGAGAACTACGAGCATAAATGCTTAAAACTCTAAGGACTTGGCGGTGCTCCAAACCCGCCTAGAGGAGCCTGTTCTGTAATCGATCATCCACGATATACCTTACCATTTCTTGCTCAATAACAGCCTATATACCGCTGTCGCCAGCCCGCCCCCCATGAAGGTTCAACAGTGGATGCAATAGCCTCACCACGCTAATAAGACAGGTCAAGGTATAGCCTATGGAATGGGAGCAATGGGCTACATTTTCTAGACTAGAACATAACGGCAAAGGTGCATGAAACTACTCCTAGAAAGTGGATTTAGCAGTAAAGTGGGACAAGCAATCCCTCTTTAAGCCGGCTCTGGAGCACGTACATACTGCCCGTCACCCTCCTCAAAAGCGACCCCCCACCCCCTCCATAACTTAATCAGCTACTCAGCCAAAGAGGAGGTAAGTCGTAACAAGGTAAGTGTACCGGAAGGTGCACTTAGGACACCAAGACGTAGCTTTAATAAAAGCACTCAGCTTACGCCTGAAAGATGCTTGCTCACATCAGGTCGTCTTGATGCTAAACTCTAGCCCAATCTACATGACCTGGAATAACAAAGTCACTCCCCATACTCAGCTAAAGCATTTACTAGTCCCAGTATAGGCGATAGAAAAGATATCATTGGAGCAATAGAGACTACGTACCGTAAGGGAAAGATGAAATAGCAGCGAAATAACAAAGCTAAAAACAGCAAAGATCAACCCTTGTACCTCTTGCATCATGGTCTAGCAAGAAAAACCAAGCAAAATGAATTTAAGTTTGCCACCCCGAAACCCAAGCGAGCTACCTGCGAGCAGCTATCTTGAGCGAACCCGTCTCTGTTGCAAAAGAGTGGGATGACTTGCTGGTAGAGGTGAAAAGCCAATCGAGCTGGGTGATAGCTGGTTGCCTGTGAAACGAATCTAAGTTCACTCTTAATTCTTCTCCAAGGAAACCCAGAACCCTAATGAAGCGAATTAAGGGCTATTTAAAGGAGGTACAGCTCCTTTAAAAAAGAATACAATCTCTACGAGCGGATAAATAAACAAACAACCCAAAAGTACTGTGGGCCCTCAAGCAGCCATCAACAAAGAGTGCGTTAAAGCTCGGTGCCTCAAAAATATAAACACCACATGAATCCCTCCTCACTAACGGGCTAACCTATAGACAATAGGAGAATTAATGCTAGAATGAGTAACCAGGGTCCTCCCTCTTCGACGCAAGCTTACATCAGTACATTATTAACAAGTTCCCAATATACGACAAATCCAACAAGCAGAGTATTACCCACCTTGTTAACCCGACAGAGGAGCGTCCATTAAGAAAGATTAAAACCTGTAAAAGGAACTCGGCAAATGTCAGGGCCCGACTGTTTACCAAAAACATAGCCTTCAGCAAACCAACAGACAAGTATTGAAGGTGATGCCTGCCCGGTGACGTGGTGTTAAACGGCTGCGGTATCCTAACCGTGCGAAGGTAGCGCAATCAATTGTCCCGTAAATCGGGACTAGTATGAATGGCTAAACGAGGTTCTAACTGTCTCTTACAGGCGATCGGTGAAATTGATCTCCCTGTGCAAAAGCAGGGATAAACCCATAAGACGAGAAGACCCTGTGGAACTTTAAAATCAGCAGCCACCCCTAATAACATACCCACCCAACCCGGGCTCACTTATTCAACGGGTTATTGGCTTGCAATTTTTCGGTTGGGGCGACCTTGGAGCAAAACAAAACCTCCAAAAATTGGACCATACATCCAGACTAAGAGCAACCTCTCAACGTGCGAATAGCAACCAGATCCAATACAATTGATCAATGGACCAAGCTACCCCAGGGATAACAGCGCAATCTCCTCCGAGAGTCCATATCGACGGGGAGGTTTACGACCTCGATGTTGGATCAGGACATCCTAGTGGTGCAGCAGCTACTAAGGGTTCGTTTGTTCAACGATTAACAGTCCTACGTGATCTGAGTTCAGACCGGAGTAATCCAGGTCGGTTTCTATCTATGATGAGCTCTTCCCAGTACGAAAGGATAGGAAAAGCGGGGCCAATACCACAAGCAAGCCCCCGCCTTAAGTAATGAAAGCAACTAAATTACGAAAAGCTATCACACCTCCCCCGTCCTAGAAAAGGACCAGCTAGCGTGGCAGAGCTCGGTAAATGCAAAAGGCTTAAGTCCTTTAATCCAGAGGTTCAAATCCTCTCCCTAGCTTACCCCATGAACAACTACCCGCTCCTAATCAACTTTATGATAGCCCTCTCCTACGCCCTCCCAATCTTAATTGCAGTAGCTTTCCTTACGTTAGTAGAACGTAAAATCCTAAGCTACATACAAGGTCGGAAAGGTCCAAACATTGTAGGGCCATTCGGACTGCTGCAACCCCTAGCAGATGGTGTAAAATTATTCATCAAAGAGCCAATCCGCCCATCGACATCCTCTCCCATCCTATTCATCACCACTCCCATATTAGCCCTTCTTCTCGCAATCTCAATTTGAACCCCACTTCCCCTGCCATTTCCCCTTGCAGATTTAAACTTAGGAGTACTTTTCCTACTAGCCATATCTAGTCTAGCAGTGTACTCTATCCTATGATCAGGCTGAGCTTCCAACTCAAAATACGCCCTAATCGGGGCGCTTCGAGCCGTAGCCCAAACCATTTCTTACGAAGTTACCCTAGCAATTATTCTACTTTCAATTATCCTCCTTACCGGAAACTACACTCTCAGCACCCTCTCAACCACCCAAGAACCACTCTATCTTATCTTCTCATGCTGACCCCTTGCCATAATATGATATGTCTCTACCCTCGCTGAGACAAACCGCGCCCCCTTCGACTTAACAGAAGGAGAGTCTGAGCTTGTCTCCGGCTTTAACGTAGAATATGCAGCAGGCCCTTTTGCCCTGTTCTTCCTAGCTGAATATGCCAACATTATACTAATAAACGCACTAACCGTCATTCTATTCTTCAACCCAAGCTTCCTCAATCCCCCCCAAGAGTTATTCCCACTTATCCTGGCCACAAAAACACTGCTCCTATCAGCAGGCTTCCTGTGAATTCGTGCCTCCTACCCGCGATTCCGCTACGACCAACTAATACATCTCCTGTGAAAAAACTTCCTCCCGCTAACATTAGCCCTATGCTTATGACACACCAGCCTGCCAATTTGCTACGCGGGGCTTCCCCCCCACCTATAAAGCCTGAGGAAATGTGCCTGAACATCATAAGGGTCACTATGATAAAGTGAACATAGAGGTAGACCAGTCCTCTCATTTCCTACCACTTTAGAAAGACAGGAATCGAACCTGCACTAAAGAGATCAAAGCCCTTCATACTCCCCTTATATTACTTTCTAGTAGGGTAAGCTAAACAAGCTATCGGGCCCATACCCCGAAAATGATGGTGCAAATCCTTCCCCTATTAATGACCCCCCAAGCGAAACTAATCTTTACCACAAGCCTAATCCTCGGGACAACTATCACAATCTCAAGCAACCATTGAATCACGGCCTGGGCGGGCCTTGAAATCAACACCCTCGCCATCCTTCCCCTGATCTCAAAGACCCACCATCCCCGATCTATTGAAGCAGCAACTAAATATTTCCTCACCCAAGCAACTGCATCAACCTTAGTCCTATTTGCCAGCATAACCAACGCATGACACACTGGACAATGAGACATCACCCAACTAACACACCCAACATCTTGCCTAATCCTAACCTCGGCTATCGCAATAAAACTCGGATTAGTTCCATTTCACTTTTGATTCCCAGAAGTCCTACAAGGCTCTCCCTTAACCACCGGACTCTTACTGTCCACAATTATAAAATTCCCACCAATCGTACTATTCGTAATAACATCCCCCTCTCTCAACCCAACACTACTGACTTGCATAGCCATCTCTTCTGCCGCTCTAGGAGGGTGAATAGGCCTAAATCAAACACAAATCCGAAAAATCATAGCTTTCTCTTCCATTTCACACCTGGGCTGAATAACTATTATCATCTCCTATGATCCCAAACTCACCCTTCTAAACTTTTACCTATATGCCCTAATAACTGCAACTGTCTTCCTCACCCTAAATGCGAACAAAACTCTAAGCCTATCAACCCTAATAACAACATGAGCAAAAAACCCACCACTAAACGCAATACTGCTTCTAACCCTGCTTTCACTCGCAGGACTTCCTCCCCTAACAGGCTTCCTTCCTAAATGACTCATCATCCAAGAGCTAACTAAACAAGACATAGCCCTTGCAGCAATAATAATCTCCCTACTCTCTTTACTTGGACTTTTCTTCTATCTCCGTCTTGCATACTGCGCAACAATCACACTTCCCCCCCACACCACAAACCACATAAAGCAGTGGCATACCAATAAACCAGTCAACGCATCCATCGCCATCCTGACCACAATATCCACAATGCTCCTACCCATCTCCCCTATAATCTCCACCATTGTCTAAGAAACTTAGGATTACTTAAACCGAAGGCCTTCAAAGCCTTAAACAAGAGTTAAACCCTCTTAGTTTCTGCTAAGACCCGCAGGATACTACCCTGCATCGCCTGAATGCAACCCAGGAACTTTAATTAAGCTAGGGCCTTTCTAGACAGATGGGCTTCGATCCCACAAAAGTATAGTTAACAGCTATATGCCCCAACCAACAGGCTTCTGCCTAACAGACTCCGGCACAAAACTAATGTGCATCAATGAGCTTGCAACTCACTATGAACTTCACTACAGAGCCGATAAGAAGAGGAATTGAACCTCTGTAAAAAGGACTACAGCCTAACGCTTAAACACTCAGCCATCTTACCTGTGACATTCGTTAACCGATGATTATTCTCCACCAACCACAAAGACATTGGCACACTGTACCTAATTTTCGGCACATGAGCCGGAATAGTAGGTACCGCCCTAAGCCTTCTCATTCGAGCAGAACTGGGTCAACCTGGCGCCCTCTTAGGAGACGACCAAATCTACAATGTAATCGTCACCGCCCACGCTTTCGTAATAATCTTCTTCATAGTAATACCAATTATGATCGGAGGCTTCGGAAATTGACTGGTCCCACTAATAATCGGAGCCCCAGACATGGCATTCCCCCGAATAAACAACATAAGCTTTTGACTACTCCCCCCATCCTTCCTCTTACTCTTAGCATCCTCTACAGTCGAAGCCGGAGCAGGCACTGGCTGAACCGTTTACCCTCCCCTAGCCGGCAACCTAGCCCATGCTGGAGCCTCAGTCGACTTAGCCATCTTCTCCCTACACCTAGCAGGAATCTCTTCAATCCTAGGAGCCATCAACTTCATCACTACAGCAATCAACATAAAACCACCCGCCCTCTCACAATACCAAACCCCCCTATTCGTATGATCAGTCCTAATCACTGCAGTCCTCCTCTTACTATCCTTACCAGTCCTTGCTGCAGGTATTACAATGCTGCTCACCGACCGTAACCTCAATACCACCTTCTTTGACCCGGCAGGAGGAGGAGACCCCGTGCTCTACCAACACCTCTTCTGATTTTTCGGACATCCAGAAGTCTACATCCTAATCCTACCAGGATTTGGAGTCATTTCACACGTCGTAACTTACTACGCAGGGAAAAAAGAACCTTTCGGTTATATAGGAATAGTATGAGCCATGCTCTCAATCGGATTCCTGGGCTTCATCGTATGAGCTCACCACATGTTCACAGTAGGAATAGACGTAGACACTCGAGCATACTTCACTTCCGCCACTATAATCATCGCCATCCCTACTGGTATTAAAGTGTTCAGCTGACTAGCAACTCTGCATGGGGGCATTATCAAATGAGACCCCCCCATGCTATGAGCACTAGGCTTTATTTTCCTATTTACCATTGGAGGTCTAACAGGCATTGTCCTAGCAAACTCTTCACTGGATATTGCCCTGCATGACACATACTACGTAGTAGCTCACTTCCACTACGTCCTATCAATAGGCACAGTGTTCACAATCATAGCAGGATTCACCCACTGATTCTCCCTATTTACCGGATACACACTTCACTCCACATGAGCTAAAATCCACTTCGGAGTGATATTTGTAGGTGTCAACCTCACCTTCTTCCCCCAACACTTCCAAGGCCTAGCTGGTATGCCACGATGATACTCAGACTACCCAGATGCTTACACACTATGAAACACCATGTCTTCTGTAGGTTCACTAATCTCCCTAACAGCCGTAATCATGTTAGCGTTCATTATTTGAGAAGCTTTCACATCCAAACGCAAAGCCCTTCAACCAGAACTAACAAGCACTAACAATGAATGAATTCACGGCTGCCCACCTCCATTCCACACCTTCTAAAAACCCGCCTTCGTGCAAGTCCAAGAAAGGAAGGAGTCGAACCCCCAAATGTTGGTTTCAGGCCAACCACATAAACCACTTTTGCTTCTTTCTCATAAGAGATGTTAGTAAAAAAATTACATAGCCTTGTCAAGGCTAAATCACAGATGAAACTTCCGTACACCTCAACCTAATATGGCCAACAACTCACAATTTACCCTCCAAGACGCCGCATCCCCCATCATAGAAGAACTAGTACAATTCCACGACCACGCTATAATAGTTGCCCTAGCTATCTGTAGCTTAGTCCTCTACCTATTAGCCCTAGTACTCTCAGAAAAACTATCATCAAGCACGGTCAACGCACAAGCAATTGAACTCATCTGAACAATTCTCCCAGCCGCTGTGCTAATTGCACTCGCCCTACCATCACTATGAATCCTCTACTTAATAGACGAGGTCAACGAGCCAGATCTCACCCTAAAAGCTGTTGGCCATCAATTATACTGATCTTACGAATACACCGATTTCAAAGACCTCACATTTGATTCCTACATAACACCCACAGCAGACCTCCCACTAGGACACTTCCAACTCCTGGAAGTCGACCACCATGTCATTGTTCCAACAGAATCCACCATCCGAGTCATTGTCACCGCCAATGACGTACTCCACTCATGAGCCATACCTAGCCTAGGTGTAAAAACTGATGCAATCCCAGGACACCTAAACCAAACCTCTTTCCTAGCTAACCGAGTCGGAATCTTCTACGGTCAATGCTCAGAAATCTGCGGAGCAAACCATAGCTTCATGCCCATCGTAGTAGAATCCATACCTCTCACTAACTTTGAAAGCTGATCCTTCCTGATATCATCTTAACCATTAAGAAGCTATGAAACAGCGCTAGCCTTTTAAGCTGGAGGAAGAGAGTCCTACTCCCTCCTTAATGGTATGCCTCAACTAAACCCAAACCCTTGATTTTTTATCATGCTAACCTCATGATTAACATTTTCCCTAATTATGCAACCCAAACTCTCATCATTCGTATCTGCTAACCCTCCATCCAACAACCCACCTACAACTTCAAACACTACTCCCTGAACCTGACCATGAACCTAAGCTTTTTCAACCAATTTTCAAGTCCATCCTTCCTCGGAATCCCACTAATCCTGATCTCACTAACACTCCCAGCTCTGCTACTACCATCACCAGGTAACTGATGAGTTACCAACCGTCTCTCTACACTTCCACTATGACTCATCAACTTCATCACAAAACAACTAATAACTCCACTAAACAAAAAGGGGCACAAATGGGCACTAATCCTGACATCACTAATAATTTTCCTATTACTAATCAACCTTCTAGGCCTACTCCCATATACCTTCACCCCAACCACCCAGCTATCTATAAACCTGGCCTTAGCTTTCCCCCTCTGACTTGCCACCCTACTCACAGGACTACGCAACCAACCCTCTGCTACCTTAGGCCATCTTCTACCAGAAGGTACACCAACCCTTCTAATTCCCGCCCTTATTATAATTGAAACAACAAGTCTTCTAATTTGCCCTCTAGCCCTGGGAGTACGCCTAACAGCAAACCTCACAGCAGGACATCTCCTCATCCAGCTCATCTCTACAGCCACAATAGCCCTTTCTTCAACAATACCCATGGTCTCCATCTTAACTTTTCTAGTTCTCTTCCTACTAACAATCCTAGAAGTAGCCGTAGCTATAATCCAAGCCTACGTCTTCGTCCTACTACTAAGTCTCTACCTTCAAGAAAATATCTAATTCCCAATGGCACACCAAGCTCACTCTTACCATATAGTAGACCCCAGCCCATGACCCATTTTCGGAGCAGCCGCCGCCCTCCTAACCGCCTCCGGACTGACCATATGATTCCACCATAAAACCCCCTACCTGCTAATCATCGGCCTAACCTCCACTGCCCTAGTGATGTTCCAATGATGACGCGACATTGTCCGAGAAAGCACATTCCAAGGACACCACACCCCCTCCGTACAAAAGGGCCTACGATATGGCATGGTACTATTCATCATATCAGAGGCCTTCTTCTTTCTAGGGTTTTTCTGGGCCTTCTTCCACTCAAGCCTAGCTCCTACCCCCGAACTAGGAGGCCAATGACCCCCCGTGGGAATTAAAACACTAGACCCGATAGACGTACCGCTTCTAAATACCGCTATTCTCCTAGCTTCAGGCGTGACTGTCACATGAGCCCACCACAGCATCACAGAAGCTCGCCGAAAACAAGCTACTTTCGCCCTACTACTAACAGTGCTCCTAGGCTTCTACTTCACCGCCCTCCAAGCCATAGAATACTACGAAGCCCCATTCTCCATTGCAGATGGAGTATACGGCTCCACCTTCTTCGTTGCAACCGGGTTCCACGGTTTACATGTCATTATCGGCTCTACTTTCCTATTTGTCTGCCTCCTACGTCTAATCAAATACCACTTCACACCCAGCCACCACTTCGGATTTGAAGCAGCAGCTTGATACTGACACTTTGTTGACGTAGTCTGACTCTTCCTCTACATCTCTATCTACTGATGAGGCTCCTACTCTTCTAGTATATTTATTACAATCGACTTCCAATCCTTAAAATCTGGTTTAAACCCAGAGAAGAGTAATAAACATAATTACATTTATAATCGCCTTGTCCGCCACCCTAAGCATCGCCCTAACAGCATTAAACTTCTGACTCGCCCAAATAAACCCAGACCCAGAAAAACTATCACCATACGAATGCGGCTTCGACCCACTAGGCTCGGCCCGCCTGCCTTTTTCAATTCGATTCTTCCTAGTAGCTATTCTCTTCTTACTTTTTGATTTAGAAATCGCCCTCCTACTTCCCCTACCATGAGCCACCCAACTCCAAACCCCTACCACTACCCTAACTTGAACCTCCACTCTCATTATTCTCCTTACCTTAGGGCTAGTATACGAATGAACCCAAGGAGGACTGGAATGAGCAGAATAACAGAAAGTTAGTCTAACCAAGACAGTTGATTTCGGCTCAACAGATTATAGCTCAAACCCTATAACTTTCTTAATGACTTCACTACACTTAAGCTTCTACACAGCCTTCACCTTAAGCAGCCTGGGCCTAGCCTTCCACCGAACTCACCTAATCTCGGCCCTCCTATGCTTAGAAAGCATGATACTATCTATATACGTAGGCCTATCAATATGGCCTATCCAGACACAAACATCCTCACCAATCCTACTCCCCATCCTTATATTAACTTTTTCTGCCTGCGAAGCAGGAACAGGCCTAGCCCTACTAGTAGCCTCCACCCGAACTCACGGCTCAGACCACCTCCACAACTTCAACCTACTAAAATGCTAAAAATCATCATTCCAACTGTTATACTCCTACCCCTGACCTTCTTCTCCCCCCGCAAACACCTATGAACCAACACTACAACGTACAGCCTACTGATCGCAACCCTCAGCCTTCAATGACTCGTACCAACATACTACCCAAACAAAGGCTTAACCTTTTGAACTTCCATTGACCAAATTTCCTCCCCCCTACTAGTATTATCTTGCTGACTCCTTCCCCTCATACTCATAGCAAGCCAAAACCACCTAGAACAAGAACCCACAATCCGCAAACGAATCTTCATCACAACCCTGCTTGTAGCCCAACCATTTATCCTTATTGCCTTTTCAGCTTCAGAGCTCATACTATTCTACATTGCATTCGAAGCCACCCTAATCCCAACTTTAATCCTCATCACCCGATGAGGCAGCCAACCAGAACGACTAAAAGCTGGAATCTACCTACTATTTTATACACTCGCCAGCTCACTCCCACTTCTAATTGCCATCCTCCACCTTCACAACTTAATCGGCACCCTATATTTCCCCATATTAAAACTCTCCCACCCAACATCCCCCACTTCCTGAACAGGAATTCTCTCTAGCCTAGCCCTATTCTTAGCTTTCATGGTCAAAGCCCCTCTATATGGACTTCACCTATGACTACCCAAAGCCCACGTAGAAGCACCAATTGCCGGATCCATACTCCTTGCCGCCCTATTACTGAAACTCGGAGGATACGGCATTATACGAATCACCCTCCTAACAAGCCCCTCCCTAAATAACCTACACTATCCATTCATTGTCTTAGCCTTATGGGGTGCACTAATAACTAGCGCCATCTGCCTACGACAAACTGACTTAAAATCCTTAATCGCCTATTCATCCGTCAGCCACATGGGCCTAGTCGTCGCTGCAGCTATAATTCAAACTCAATGAGCATTCTCAGGGGCAATAATTCTAATAATTGCACATGGCCTAACCTCCTCAATACTATTCTGCCTAGCTAACACCAACTATGAACGCACTCATAGCCGAATCCTCCTACTCACACGAGGCATCCAACCCCTCCTACCCCTCATGGCCACTTGATGACTCCTGGCAAACTTAACAAACATAGCCCTTCCTCCAACAATCAACCTCATAGCAGAATTAACTATCGTAGTCACCCTGTTCAACTGATCTTCTTTCACACTAATCTTAACAGGAGCAGCAATTCTACTAACCGCCTCATACACCCTATACATGCTCACAATAACACAACGAGGAGCACTCCCCTCCCACATCACATCAATTCAAAACTCCTCCACACGAGAACACTTACTCATAGCCCTACACATAATTCCGATAGTCCTCCTTATCTTCAAACCCGAACTCATCTCAGGTACCCCCATATGCAGGTGTAGTTTCAATCAAAACATTAGACTGTGATTCTAAGAATAGAAGTTAAAATCTTCTCGCCCGCCGAGGGGAAGTCGAACTAACAGGAACTGCTAACTCTTGCCTCTGAGTATAAAACCTCAGTCCCCTTAACTTTCAAAGGATAATAGTAATCCAATGGTCTTAGGAACCACTCATCTTGGTGCAAATCCAAGTGAAAGTAATGCACCCGCTACTAACTCTCAACACCTGCATACTCCTCACCCTCGCAGTCCTACTCACCCCAATCCTCTTCCCCCTCCTGTCGAACAATTTTAAAAACACTCCAACCACCATCACAAACACAGTCAAAGCCTCCTTTTTTATTAGCTTAATCCCAATGACCATCCACATCCACTCAGGAACAGAGAGTCTCCTTACCCTTTGAGAATGAAAGTTCATTATAAACTTCAAAATCCCAATCAGCTTGAAAATAGACTTCTACTCCCTAACATTCTTCCCAATCGCACTATTCGTATCCTGATCTATCCTACAGTTTGCAACATGATACATAGCCTCAGACCCACACATCACAAAATTCTTTACCTACCTCCTTCTATTCTTAATCGCAATGCTCATCCTAATTATTGCTAACAACTTATTCGTCCTATTTATCGGCTGAGAAGGGGTAGGAATCATATCATTCCTCCTAATCAGCTGATGGCATGGCCGAGCAGACGCCAACACTGCCGCCCTCCAGGCCGTACTCTATAACCGAGTCGGAGACATTGGGCTTATCTTATGCATAGCATGACTAGCCTATACCATAAACACCTGAGAAATCCACCAACTCCCCTCTACATCCCAAACACCAACACTCCCCCTTCTTGGCCTAATCCTAGCTGCAACCGGCAAATCCGCTCAATTCGGCCTGCACCCGTGACTACCAGCCGCCATAGAAGGACCCACCCCCGTGTCAGCCCTACTCCACTCCAGCACAATAGTAGTAGCAGGAATCTTCCTATTAATCCGAACCCATCCCCTATTCAGCAACAACCAGACCGCCCTGACCCTATGTTTATGCCTAGGGGCTCTATCTACACTATTTGCCGCTACATGCGCCCTCACCCAAAACGACATCAAAAAAATCATCGCCTTCTCCACCTCAAGCCAACTAGGACTAATAATAGTTACAATCGGACTAAACCTCCCAGAACTAGCCTTCCTGCACATCTCTACCCACGCATTTTTCAAAGCTATGCTCTTCCTATGTTCAGGCTCTATTATCCACAGCCTAAATGGCGAACAAGACATTCGAAAGATAGGAGGCCTTCAAAAAATACTACCTACAACCACCTCGTGCCTGACTATCGGGAACTTAGCCCTAATAGGAACGCCATTCCTAGCAGGGTTCTACTCAAAAGACCAAATCATTGAAAGCCTGAACACCTCCTATCTAAATACATGGGCCCTCCTACTCACCTTACTTGCCACATCATTTACTGCAATCTATACAATCCGCATAACCGTACTAGTACAAACCGGCTTCGTCCGAATCCCACCCCTCACTCCAATAAACGAAAACGACCCAGCAATCACCTCCCCAATCACCCGACTCGCCCTAGGAAGTATTACAGCAGGCTTCTTCATTACCTCATACATCCCCCCCATAAAAACACCCCCTATAACCATACCACTGTCAATCAAAATCACAGCATTACTAGTAACAGCCCTAGGAATTGCTCTAGCACTAGAAATATCCAAAATAGCCCAAACCCTGATCCTAACAAAACAAGGCCCATTCTACAACTTCTCCGTATCTCTAGGGTACTTCAACCCTTTAACACACCGTTTCAGCATAACAAACATCCTAGTCGGAGGACAAAATATTGCCTCCCACCTTGTAGACTTATCCTGATACAAGCTACTAGGACCCGAAGGATTAGCCAACTTACAACTAACAGCAACCAAAATCACTACCCCCCTACACTCAGGCCTTATCAAAGCTTACATAGGGTCCTTCGCCTTATCCATTTTCATCATCCTCATATCCACATACAGAAAACAAACTAATGGCTCCCAATCTACGTAAAAACCACCCTATCCTAAAAATCGTCAATGACGCCTTAATCGACCTACCAACACCATCAAATATCTCATCCTGATGAAACTTTGGCTCACTCCTAGGCATGTGCCTAATTACACAAATCGTCACAGGCCTACTCCTAGCCATGCACTACACAGCAGACACCTCACTAGCTTTTTCCTCCGTAGCCCACATGTGCCGAGACGTCCAATTCGGCTGACTCATCCGCAACCTACATGCAAACGGAGCTTCTTTCTTTTTCATTTGCATTTACTTACACATTGGCCGAGGATTCTACTACGGTTCCTACCTAAACAAAGAAACCTGAAACGTCGGAGTCCTTCTTCTACTTGCACTCATAGCTACCGCCTTCGTAGGATATGTTTTACCCTGAGGACAAATATCATTCTGAGGGGCTACAGTAATTACAAACCTCTTCTCAGCCATCCCATACATTGGCCAAACCCTAGTGGAATGAGCATGAGGCGGATTCTCAGTAGACAACCCCACACTCACTCGATTCTTTGCCCTTCACTTCCTCCTTCCTTTCGTCATTGCAGGGCTCACACTAGTTCACCTCACCCTCCTACACGATACAGGATCTAACAACCCACAAGGAATTCCCTCAGACTGCGACAAAATTCCATTCCACCCCTACTACTCCACTAAAGACGTCCTAGGCTTCGCACTCATGTTTATCCCCCTAGCCTCCTTAGCCCTATTCGCCCCTAACCTGCTAGGAGACCCAGAAAATTTCACGCCCGCCAACCCCCTAGCTACCCCTCCCCACATTAAACCCGAATGATACTTCCTATTTGCCTACGCCATCCTCCGATCCATCCCAAACAAACTAGGAGGCGTCCTGGCTTTAGCTGCCTCCGTCCTAGTTCTATTCCTCATCCCCTTACTACATACCTCCAAACTACGCTCAATGACTTTCCGCCCTCTCTCACAAATCCTCTTCTGAGCGCTCGTCGCCAACCTCCTCATTCTTACTTGAGTAGGCAGCCAACCAGTCGAACACCCATTCATTATCATCGGTCAACTAGCCTCACTCTCTTACTTTACAATCATCCTAGTTCTCTTCCCCCTCGTATCCATCCTAGAAAACAAAATACTCAAACTTTAATCAACTCTAATAGTTTATGAAAACATTGGTCTTGTAAACCAAAGATTGAAGATTACGCCCCTTCTTAGAGTTTTCCCTATAAATGCCAAAAGACGGACCCCCCCCCTCCCCCCCCACTAGGCATTTTTCTATTTACCTAGGGTATGTATTACTTTGCATTCAATTTATGCACCCCATCAGACACCATGTCATTGCAGGAGGATCCAAATACTTACCAACTTCTCTTCCAACTAATTCCCAAACATTTCTCCCCAGAAGATAATGTGCTCACCATACCACCCCAAACACATCCTTGCTTCAGGTACCCCAAGCCCAGCTAACTCCTCCCAAACCTACACGTCAAGCGTCACGCGAGATCGATATTGTTACCTCGTGCTTAATAACTACCCTCTACATGGCTAACGTCACAGTACACCTTTGCGTTATCGAAGTCATACCATTCGCCCACCTCCTAAACCGAATTCCCTTCCTACAGCCTTCAAGCACTCCCAAGCCAGAGAGCCTGGTTATCTATTAATCGTGATCCTCACGAGAACCGAGCTACTCAACGTCAGCTCCCCCCTAGGTTATTGGCGTCAGGGGCATACTTTCCCTCTTACCCTCGAAGCCCAACTTGCTCTTTTGCGCCTCCCGTGGTAACTTCAGGACCATAACTTGCCTTCTACCTTCTCCCTTGCTCTTCACAGATACAAGTGGTCGGCCTGAATACTCCTCCCTCTCCCTCGTTATCGCGGCATTTGGCCTCCCTTCCTCCCTTTTTATTTTAGCCTACCTTCAATAAACCCTTCAAGTGCGTAGCAGGAGTTATCTTCCTCTTGACATGTCCATCACATGATCGCCGAGCTACTGAATCCCCTCAAGCGCCTAGAATGTCATGGTTGAAGGATAAGGTCGTCGCAAACCTGACACTGATGCACTTTGACCCCATTCATGGCCCTCGCGCCGTTTACCTTTACAGGCACTATATAATGAAATGGTCACGGGACATGCTTACTTTATTTCTACTCTGCTGGAACTTCCGGCTAAACTGCCAAATCCATCCATTTTTCGTTCGTTTCGTTTCTTTTTGTGTGTTTTTATCATGATTTTTTTATCCATTTAGCAGAAAACCACCTACCATCACCCCACAAACGTTCAAACATCACCAAACCTAAACCTAACAAACCCACTTCAAACTACCACAAACAAACACAACACCACCCAGCCTCAGAAAGAAAGGAATTGAACCTTCATCACCAACTCCCAAAGCTGGCATTTTCAACTAAACTACTCTCTGACCTCCCTAAACAGCCCGAATTGCCCCCCGAGATAACCCCCGCACAAGTTCCAACACCACAAATAAAGTCAACAGCAATCCTCACCCCCCAATTAAAAAAAGCCCCGCCCCCCACGAATAAAATACAGCAACCCCACTAAAGTCCAATCGCACCAATGACAGACCCACACTATTCACAGTCTCCACATCTACCAAAACCCCAAACACTTCCCACAGAGCAATTCCCACCACAACAACCAACCCTATCCCAAGCCCATACCCAACAACCCCTCAATCATTCCAAGCCTCAGGATAAGGATCCGCTGCCAACGACACCGAATACACAAATACTACCAACATCCCCCCTAAATACACCATGACTAGTACCAACGAAACAAAAGAAGCCCCCAAACTCACTAATCACCCACACCCTGCAATAGACGCCACAACTAACCCCACTACCCCATAATAAGGAGAAGGATTAGATGCAACTGCCAACCACCCCAGGACAAAGAATAAACCTAAAAACAGAACAAATTTTATCATAAGTTCCTACTCAGCCTCTCTCTGAGATCTACAGCCTGAAAAACTGTTGTTAAACTTTAACTATAGAAACTCTCCCTGTCCCCCACGCAGCTTAAAATTCACCAAGCACCAAATAGCACATAAACCAGAATCAAAGTACCTAACACCCCTCTAAACCCCCAGCTTATTTTTTTATCTTGATTTTTTCATCACACAACAGAAACTAAATATCCCCTCCCACAAAACCCCAGGCCACACACCACCCATTCATTCTTTTCCCCCATCAGATTTAAACCGACATAGCCTACCTCCAAAACCCTCTGCAAAAATCAAACAAAACCACAAACAACCATAAAACAACAAAACCCAAAACTTACT